TACCTGTGATAATTTCGAAATGAAAGAAAAGAAGTGTTTTGTAAAACATTTCTTTTTTCATTCAAGTAGTGGATCTCATCAAAGGAAAATGACCCAATTAGTAAATGATTGCTTTTGCCAAAAATACCTATGTTTTTTCGAAATGTAATGACTAAAAGAGCTACTGATAATAACGATCCACATAAAAGAGCTGCATAGCTCAATAACATCATACTTACGTGCATCATTAACCACTGGGATTGTAGAGCAGGCACTAATATTGCGGATTGATGCATTTCAGTTGAAAGACCCGAAGTGGCAAAGCCTTGGGTAAAAATAGCGCTTGGCGCGGTTATTGCGCTTAAATCATTTTTATGGTTCCCTATTTTAGGAACCATATGAATAATGGAGAAACTCCATGAAAGGAACATTAATGATTCATATAAATCACTTAACGGGAAATGTCTCGAATAAATCCAACGAGTAACTAATAATCCTGTTATACAAAAAAAAGTGGCTATCATGCCTTTTTCTGACGGATCACATAGTCCTACGATTTCATGGACTAATAAAGTCACCAAATAAATCGTAATGACAATGGAAATGATCGAAAAAGAGATGTGAGTGAATATATGTTCTAAAGTCGAAAATATCATAAAAAAAATCATTAAAAAAAAGAGGGGTCCCTCAATTACGGAATGGAAATTCCGAATTAAATTCATTATAGGATCTAATGTGTCCTTTTTAGAGGATGCCGCCACTCGGACTCGAACCGAGATGCTCTAGCACTGCTTCCTAAGAGCAGCGTGTCTACCGATTTCACCATGGCGGCTTGATCGAAATAATAATAGCCCATATGATGTTCAATCGTCGAGATTGAAAGATTCAATGCAATATATTTTAGGAAACGTTAGAATCGATGAATAAAGACTCGTTCAAATGAATATTTGAACTTCAATAATCCTTAGTATCCCGGTATGGTGTCATTTTTAACAACAGGCTTTCACGTAGTATAAGTTCTTCTGGAACAGTTGGAACTAGATGGTTATGTCCTCAGTTGAGGTCTAGAACTAAGAATTGTCCCTTTTTTTATATCATTTTTTGATGATTCATTTCTCATTTATCTGATTTCATGGATCGGAAATGAAAAAAGATTCATTTTTCACTGAACAAAAGAAAATAAATAGGATTTTTTATGTATCACAATTGGATAACTACATCCAAGGGATTTCTATAAATATTTAGATAGTTTGGTATCAAAACTGTATTAATGGTTGGGATCCTCATTGTATACATAATTCGTGTGAGGATTTACCGAACCAATTAGGTATTGGGCTGCACATAAAACAAAAGAGTTTCAATCTCTATTGGAATTCTACGCTATGTACTTTACTTATAAATAAAGTATATTCTATATAAAATAGATTGATCGATCCTACGGTCCAAACATAGGATCTATTTTGGATTAAGGAAGATTGACTTATTCTTCGTACATAAATATCGACCTAAAGGGGATCCGTGGAGTTTTTATTGATTGGGTCGAAACAAGAGGGAATCTATGTAGTGATTCGGAGAGTTACAAAGCAAAGTCTTAAAATATATATTTTAATCAATTAGTTTCAAGGATCTATTCATTTTTACTACTGTCGTTCATACTTGTTTCAGATCTTCCAAAAATCTTAATGATGTATAACTATTGGAGATACATAATCGAATAAACTTCTTCCTAAAAAAAAAAAATATTTTTTGGGGGGGGTGAAATAACAACCCCCATCTCGCGAATTATCAAAATCTACTATAATGAAAAGTGAAACCTTGTATTTTGTGTTTAACTATTTCTTTTTTGTTGTTGTTTGAAAAACAACAACAAAAAAGAAATAGTACCGTTCTTAGAACCCAATAGACAGAATAATTCTTATTCTACATACCACAACAGCCGGTTCAGTTCTATCTCATATAGATGAGTTCAAAACATTAGTTAATGTGAATTATTCATCTTATAAATCATCCAATTCATCGAGTCATGTCGATTCAGATTCTTCCAAGGCTTTATTACTTGTTTGTCGCACAAAAAAACTTTTTGAATGCCCGGTAGAAATAGATTTAGCTAAAGATAAAGCTTTTACCGCCGCCAAATATCCCTTTTTCTTCCAAATATTTCTACGAATACGCTTTTTTGAGATAGAAGTACGTTTCTTTGGAACCGCCATTTTAAAATAAAGAAGTTACTTTTATAGTTGGATGTGAAAGACATGTATTGTTCAAAATGGATCGTTCTTGCTATTCATTATCTATATTTATTCCATAGCGGATACTTCCTTCATAACATACAAAAATATAGATACGTGCGCATCACATAGAGTACACTAGGGATAAAAAAAAGAAATAGAAAAAAGAAAAACGATGTGATTTTCAAAGGAATTTTTTTTTGTTCCACATCTCTATTACATACAATGCCCGAAGAAAGAAGAATTCGTACTAATTTGTACCTTCATATCTTCATTCCGATCTACGTCTATGAGGTCCGCTACCATAGAAATCGAACCGGTTGTTGTTGATAAGAATCAAAAAGGGTTCCAATTGATATCTCAATCTCAGTCTATTTATATCTTGTCGTCTTACATTGAATAAATCGAAAAGCTTAAGAATCCTTACCTAATTTAAGAAAATAATAATGTAAAATTTTTCTATTAATTGATCAAGCTCGAGGATAGAGTACTCATAATTTAAATGAAAATGAGATTGGTAGTTAATCTGTTAAACGATACATTACTTGATAAAGGTAATTTTAGTAATCTCTTATTTCAGTTCTATGCGAAGTGACGAGTATCATAGGATTTCCTATAAACATAAGTTTGTTTTATTGGAATAGAAGCCAATCAATCAGTTCTACAATGAATTAATTAATGACTCCGAATAAACTAACTAAAATAACTAGTATTTTATTGGGTCGAGTTATTGGCGGATTCTATGATCCATATCCCAATAGAGTACTTTTACTTTTTTTGGTGTCATTCCTTTTCCTTACTATTTACTATATGGATATCAATCGCCGTAATAGTGGAATGATTGAAAATCTCATATTCTTTCTTTATCTTAATAAATATCTTAGTTAATCACTAAATGGTCAGTTTTAACCAGTGACTTGGTCATTTGAACAATTGTAACTTCTTGATTTAAATTTCTTTTTATTCAATACGATATTTGGGAAAGAATCTGAATAATTCAGAATTAAAAATCCTATTTGAGTTCTTTTCTATCTTTATTTTTATTTATTTATTTGACTTCCGAAAGAGAGAAGAGCTGGTGAATCGGAAACAATTAATAAGAATAAAAAAAGTTTTATTTTCTTATGGAACATACATATCAATATGCATGGATCATACCTTTCGTTCCACTTCCAGTTACTATGTCAATAGGATGGGGACTTCTGCTTGTTCCGACTGCAACAAAAAATATTCGTCGTATGTGGGCTTTTCCTAGTGTTTCATTGCTAAGTATAGTTATGGTTTTTTCGGCCGATCTGTCTATTCAGCAAATCAATGGCAGTTCTATCTATCAATTTCTATGTTCTTGGACCATCAATAATGATTTTTCTTTAGAGTTCGGCCACTTGATCGACCCACTTACTTCTATTATGTCAATACTAATCACTACTGTTGGAATCATGGTTCTTATTTATAGTGACAATTATATGTCTCATGATCAAGGATATTTGAGATTTTTTGCTTATATGAGTTTTTCCAATACTTCTATGTTGGGATTAGTTACTAGTTCCAATTTGATACAAATTCATATTTTTTGGGAACTGGTGGGAATGTGTTCGTATCTATTAATAGGTTTTTGGTTCACACGACCAATTGCAGCCAATGCTTGTCAAAAAGCGTTTGTAACTAATCGTGTAGGGGATTTTGGTTTATTATTAGGAATCTTAGGTTTTTATTGGATAACAGGTAGTTTGGAATTTCGGGATTTGTTCGAAATCTTCAATAACTTGATCCATAATAATGGGGTCAATTCTTTATTTGCTACTCTGTGTGCCTCCCTATTATTCCTTGGTGCAGTTGCTAAATCCGCACAATTTCCCCTTCATGTATGGTTACCTGATGCCATGGAGGGGCCCACTCCTATTTCGGCTCTTATACATGCTGCTACTATGGTAGCAGCGGGAATTTTTCTTGTCGCTCGGCTTCTTCCCCTTTTCACAGTCATACCTTCCATAATGAATCTCATTTCTTTGCTAGGTATAATAACGGTACTATTAGGAGCTACTTTAGCTCTTGCTCAAAAAGACATTAAGAGAAGTTTAGCCTATTCTACAATGTCTCAATTGGGTTATATTATGTTAGCTCCAGGGATAGGTTCTTATCGAGCTGCTTTATTCCATTTAATCACTCATGCCTATTCGAAAGCATTATTGTTTTTAGGATCCGGATCGATTATTCATTCAATGGAACCCATTGTTGGATATTCTCCAGATAAAAGTCAGAACATGGTTCTTATGGGTGGTTTAACCAAATATGTGCCAATTACAAAAACTACTTTTTTATTAGGTACACTTTCTCTTTGTGGTATTCCACCTCTTGCTTGTTTTTGGTCCAAAGATGAAATTCTTAATGATAGTTGGTTGTATTCACCGATTTTCGCGATAATAGCCTGTTCCACAGCAGGATTAACTGCATTTTATATGTTTCGGATGTATTTACTTACTTTTGAGGGGCATTTACACGTTCGGTTTCAAAATTACAGTGGCACTAAAAATAGCTCGTTCTCTTCAATATCTATATGGGGAAAAGAAGGACCGAAACCAGTTAACAAAAATGTACTTTTCTCAGTAATGAATAATAATAAAAAGGTTTCCCTTTTTTCGAAGAAGATATATCAAATTGATGGGAATATACGAAATCTGATGCGATCCTTTAGTACTCATTTTGACAATAAAGACACTTCCATGTATCCCTGTGAATCGGACAATACTATGCTATTTCCTCTACTTGTATTGGTCCTATTTACTTTGTTTG